TTCAAAAATTTCACCCAATTGAGCGCGTCTCGCATATTTTTTCACAGTAGCGGGATCGCTGTAACTGACCCCGTTAAGTTCGCCGCCATAGAACTCAACAGTTACACCGACTTGTTCAACACTATACTTCGATTCTGCCCTTCTAAAAGGAACGTCGGCTCTAACAATTCCGTCTCCATCTACCAAAACAACGGGAAATGTTTCAAAAAAAGTAGGCATACGACGGACAAAAAGTTCACGTCCTTCTTTATCTCTAAAGATGGGGTGTCCTAACCATCCAACAGCTATTCCATCCCCACTGTCCATCGATCCTGCTCTGAATAATCCCCCTTTTGCCGGATTATTGCCGATGTAATCATAAAAAGCTAATTTTTCAGGAATTTTAGACCAAGCTTCTGTTAAACTTTGATTTTCGGCTAGCCCAGCACTAACTCTTCGATATATTTCTTGCTGAAAGTAGCCCTGATCCCATTGATAACGAGTAGGACCAAATAATTCGATTGGAGTAGTTGCAGAACCATACCACATAGTTCCCGCAACAACAAAAGCAGCAAAAAAGACAGCAGCGATACTACTGGAAAGGACAGTTTCAATATTACCCATACGTAATCCTTTGTATAGACGTTGGGGCGGACGGACACTAAGATGGAATAGGCCCGCTAATATGCCCAAAGTGCCTGCTGCAATATGATGAGAGGCTATTCCTCCCGGAACAAAAGGATCAAAACCTTCCACGCCCCATGCTGGGTTTACAGATTGTACTTTTCCAGTTAATCCATAAGGATCGGACACCCATATTCCAGGACCATACAAACCTGTTACATGAAATACGCCAAAACCAAAGCACGCCACCCCTGAAAGAAATAAATGAATTCCAAAGATCTTGGGCAAATCCAAAGAAGGTTTTCCTGTACGTGCATCAGAAAATATTTCTAGATCCCAATATACCCAATGCCAAATAGCTGCCAAGAAGCACAACCCCGAAAACATAATATGTGCCCCGGCCACTCCTTCGTAACTCCAAATACCCGGATTCGTTACAGTTCCTCCTGTAATACTCCAACCGCCCCATGAATTAGTTATTCCTAAACGCGTCATGAAGGGTATAACAAACATACCTTGTCTCCACATTGGATCAAGAACGGGGTCAGAAGGATCAAAAACTGCTAATTCATATAACGCCATTGAACCGGCCCAACCAGCAACCAGAGCCGTATGCATTATATGGACAGCAAGCAACCGACCAGGATCATTCAATACGACGGTATGAACACGATACCAAGGCAAACCCATGGAAATACCCCTTTATGAAAGAAAAATAGACACTATGTAACTTTATTGCATTGGAAAAATGATGCTAGGGACCTGTGAATTCTCGTGAAGTAAGGATTACTATTTGTTCTATTCTATTGGTAATAATGGAACAATTCTGTTTATAGGAACAAAGAGAAGCAGATCTATTCTATACCCGATAAGTATCAATACGCAATGGGTGGTTGAATCATTTTGTATGAGCAAATGGATCCCTGCTTGTTCATCATTCGACGGGTATATTTCTAATAATTTGTCGTTAGTCATTTTGACTTCCTTTATCAAAGAGCTTCTCCAATCTATAGATAAAATACGATATGCTAAAGACCAATATTATGAGGACAATAAACTAAATCTACTATTACGTTTTCACATCAAAGTAAAATAGATTACTTCATTTTTTTTTTTCATTTAATGCCTATTGGTGTTCCAAAAGTACCTTTTCGAAGTCCTGGAGAGGAAGATGCATCTTGGGTTGACATATAGTGCGACTTGTCAGATATATTGGGTCATATGGGATTTCCCCATTCTCTCCCCCGATCGAGATATCCTCTGATTCGCCCAAGAAAAATTATCAAAAAATTGGAGCGTGAAGTGAAATTAGATCCATTTTAGGGGAATCCAGATTAACATTATCAATTAGAATAATTTATGGTTGACTTGATTGGACCAATCAAATTATCCAGGCTCCGTTTAGAAAAAACCCAACTTAGTAATATACCAACGATTGTTGCGTCTATTTCTAATTCGAAATTTTGTATTATCATATTATATATTTGACTAGGTTATTGATTGATACCTCATTAGAAATTCTCTTTTTTCCTATAATACTAAAAAAGAGGAATGATACCTGTTAATCAATTGAGTAAAACAGGATGAATGGGTCGAAAATTTGGCCGAAGACATGAAATCGATTCAACAAAAATTTGTAGCAAAAAGAAATGGTAGTAGGTACATTTGTCCTATATGTGCAAATCACAATCGGACCTATCTTTTTTACCTGGAGTAGAGCATAAACCTAAAAGAATTCAAGAGGCCCATTCAGGAACAAGAAAATGACATCGTGATGGAGGGTGGATCTCGATGAAAGAATACATCAATTGAGAAGTTAAATCAACGAGTTTAATGAATCTTTTTCTATTCGATATTAGAGTGAAATTCTAGTGAAAGGGGTACAAACTTTTCTTTCTTATAATAAAAAATCGAAGAAAAAGCTCCTTCGTTAGAAAGATTTTGCTTTTTTTTTTTAAAAAAAAAAGAGCAGGAGCTGAAATCTATTATATATTGAGTCTTTTTTTCATGATTCTTTTGACCCGTATGCATTAAAAGGTGCATGTACGGTTCCTAAGGGATACAATTTTATCCTAATCAACCGACTTTATCGAGAAAGATTACTTTTTTTAGGCCAAGAGGTTAATAATGAGCTCTCGAATCAACTTATTGGTCTTATGGTATATCTCACTATAGAGGATCGTAACAGAGAGCTTTATGTGTTTATAAACTCTCCCGGTGGATGGGTAATACCCGGAATAGCGGTTTATGATACCATGCAATTTGTGCCACCAGATGTACATACAATATGCATGGGATTAGCCGCTTCAATGGGATCCTTTGTCCTGGTCGGGGGAGAAATTACCAAACGTCTAGCATTCCCTCACGCTTGGCGCCAATGAGTTTTTTATTTGAGATAAAAAAAAGAAGTCTATGCCTTCGCCATATGAAATAAAAATTTTGAGTAATAATAGCATGGCATTTCGAATTCGATATGATAAAATTTTTTCTCAAAACATTCAATTATGTATCGAAAGAGCAGTATGAAATACTTAGTATTTCCGATTTGATCTATCGGAATCTCAGTGTCACAAACTTTTTTCACACCTAAAAGCTCTGAAGAATATTTACATTTAAGTTATGAAACATTTTTCCGTATTTTATTTGATCGGCTCAAAAAGAAACTTTGGGATTGCTGAATCAAAGACGGAATAAATATATAAAGCAACGGAACCATCATAGTATTTTGAATTCCTACAAAAAGAAGGGTGGTAATTGGACCTTTTTTCGATCTGGGTATGAGAAATCCTTAGGAAATTCCATTCGTGAGCCGTATGCAATACGCAAAAGATGCCTGTACGGTTCGATTTTTTCTTGTTAGTCTTTTTACCCCATTCGTCGAAACCCTTTTGTATGTTATATCACCAGGGTAATGATCCATCAACCTGCGAGTTCTTTTTATGAGTCCCAAACGGGAGAATTTATCCTGGAAGCGGAAGAACTACTGAACCTGCGCGAAACCATCACAATGGTTTATGTCCAACGAACAGGTAAATCTTTTTGGGTTGTATCCGAAGACATGGAACGGGATGTTTTTATGTCAGCAATAGAAGCCCAAGCTCACGGAATTGTGGATCTTGTAGCAGTTGAATGAAAATAGCAAGGATTTCAAAAAAATCCGCGATTTGATTGAAATTTTATTTATCGTCTTACCCGGTTCTTTAATATTCTATTAAATAGAAAAAATGCATAAGCATCCGGTTAGGAGCGATCTAAACCAGCTCAGTCTGTATACGATTCAGCATGCCAACTATTAAACAACTTATTAGAAACACAAGACAGCCAATACGAAATGTCACGAAATCCCCCGCTCTTAGGGGATGTCCTCAGCGCCGAGGAACATGTACTAGGGTGTATGTGCGACTCGTTCAGATCATGGGCTGGAACAAAAGAAAGGAACCAATAACAACCAGTAGTAATCCGTATGAATGATCAGTACCAATAAATAAATAAAATAGAATGAAATGCAAATTTTCCATTCACTGGCTAAAATCTATTGCGTATGAAATTTATGGTTTCCGTTGGTGCAAATCCAATAAGCTGAGAAGCAATTCCCCATTGGTAACAAATGGTTATTCATTAAGCGGGGGAAATCCTATTTATTATTTAAGAAGAAGAAATTTTATACTTCCAAGAACGGCCTAACAGGATCAGCTACCTAGCTAACCTTCAGAATTAAATACCGTTACTGTATAGGTAGATCTCATTATGAAAGACCTATTACTGGATAATTCATGGGTAGAGCCACACAACGGTGTGAACTATACAAGTTACCAAAAAAAAAAGAAGATGAAGGAAAGGGCTCCGGTGTATAGAGAGGACCTCACCGTTTAAGAAGTAACCATAGAAACGATGGAACCACTCTATTCTTTTTATATTTACTCTATATATCTATTTGACTATGTTATTGATATTAGATATCAATCAATTTCTTATTTTTAGACAGTACACTTTGAAATAAGAAAAAAATTGTGGTTGGGAAGGTTATAGTAGCAAAAGCCATTGGAATTTTTATTTTATATATCCGAAGAATCCGTTTTGTTATAAATAAATCAGTAAGGGGAAAAAGAATAACTGACAGACAGCAACTCAATTAGTTATTCATCAAAGTTTCATTTATTCAATGACTAGAATTAGACGAGGATATATAGCTCGGAGACGTAGAAACAAAATTCGTTTATTTGCATCAAGTTTTCGGGGGGCTCATTCAAGACTTACTCGAACTATTACTCAACAGAAAATACGAGCTTTAATTTCGTCTCATCGCGATCGAGATAAGAAAAAGAGAGATTTTCGTCGTTTGTGGATTACTCGGATAAATGCAGTAATTCGCAATAAAGGAGTATCCTGTAGTTATAGTAGACTAATAAATGATCTGTACAAAAGTCAATTGCTTCTAAATCGTAAAATCCTTGCACAAATAGCTATATTAAATAGGAATTGTCTTTATATGATTTCCAATGAAATATTGGATCCATTGGAGTAATTTGAATAGAATTCCCCGGAGAATCAACTCCGGGAAGGTAGAGGAGAAAATCGGATAAGATTAATATAAAGTTCTTAAAATGAACAAAGGAATTAAATAAAAAATGATTTATTCTTCCCCGCTGCTTTTTTTTATTATGACACACGAATCAAATCCGGATTTTCCTATTTTTCGAACACAACACCAACCTACTTTTAGTTCGAATTGGAATTTTGATGCGATTGAAAAGTAAGCTAAACCTATTTATTTCTAGTTCTAAGACCTATTGTTTGAGCAGTCGACTCAGTTCTTTCAAACTGTTTCTCATTATTAAGAAAAGGTAACAAAGATAAAATACGAGCTTGTTTTATAGCAATAGTAATTAATCGTTGTTGTTTCAAGGTCAATTTATTTATCCGTCGTGACAATATTTTTCCTTGTTCACTAATAAATCGACTAATTAAACTCATGTTTCTATAATCAATTCGATCCCCCGATTGAATCGGGGGCAAACGCCTACGAAAAGATCGCTTCGATTTAAGAAAGGGTCGCTTGGATTTATCCATGGTTTGTTTATTCCTTTTCCCGAAATCCTATTTCGGTCGGATTTAAAATAAATTAGAATTAAAAAATAGGATTTGGTTTGTTTATATATGGGTTTATTTAAATTAGAATCTATATTTAGATATTATAATATATTATAATATGTCATTTTGACTGTTCCGTTTATTTTTTTATCTCCCCATGAGTCGTATGTTTGGAACAATAGGGGCAGAATTTTCTCAATTCCAATCGACTAGGTGTATTGTGTCGATTCTTTTGTGTAATATATCTGGAAATACCCCTTGAGTCTTTATTAACACTATTTTGAACACAACTGATACATTCCAAAATAATCGTTACTCGTACATCTTTACTCTTGGCCATGAAACTCCTTTGGATTTTTAATTCACTCAACTCTTCTATATTTTTTATCTAAAGACAAAAAAAAGAAAAATTAGAACGAAATCAAATTATGAAAGATTTCGTTACAATCAATAGATAGTAATTAATAAGTAATACAATTAACTATATTTCTAATCTAATTGTATTAGATTTAGTAAGGATCGTGTATGATACTATTGCCATAGACTGGCATTGCCTTTTCTTTTTTCACTCTATTAATTTGATTCAAACCTTAACCCTATTTTAGTTGTGATGGAATCGACTTTTATTCTTTCTCTTTCATCCCTTCTTGGAATTCTAAAAAGGGAAAAAAGAGAAAAAAGGGAGGTAAGATGTAGTTTTGGATATGGAATTATATCTCTACTCTTATTCAAACCCGCCCACGTCAATAACTAGAATGAAAAAAAAGGAAATGTCAGCGCATCTGGGAATAAACGATTGATCTCTATCAATAGACCTGCTAAAGATCCGAACCATATAGTACTTAGTACCGGTGCCACAGATAAATATGTTTTTAGATCTCGCATTGAAAATCCTCCTTCTTTATTCTATTGTAATACATAAGGCTAATACATGTATGATCAGATACATAGGGAGTTGCAGTTAAGGATTAAGGATCGCTTGGATTTGTACGCGGAATCCCTAATTCAAATTAAAATGGATAACAATTCCGTAGAAAATATTTGCCCTTTCTTAATAAAAAAAGAAAAGCCCTTTTCTTGAGCATTTCAAAAAAAAAAATGCATTTTCTTTTTTTATTATATGTGGTATAGGATATGAGACCAAAAAGAAGAAAGGGGCAAGATAAATGAATATATCAATGAAAAAAAACTGATATGGAAAACAAGGCAGGAATTCTCTACAATGACACTGTAGACCTATTGAAAGGGATGTAGCGCAGCTTGGTAGCGCGTTTGTTTTGGGTACAAAATGTCACAGGTTCAAATCCTGTCATCCCTACCTAGGACTTCTCCTCTGAGCATTAACAAGGGATCAGACCGATTAAGATGAAATTGGACATACATAATTTTTCATTTTTTCATACTATAAATGAAAGATTATGTATGTAAGATGTATTAGGTTAAAAAAAAAAAAGAAATCTTATTATGATAAGAAAGCGCTCTTAGTTCAGTTCGGTAGAACGTGGGTCTCCAAAACCCAATGTCGTAGGTTCAAATCCTACAGAGCGTGATTCCATTTTTGTTAGATTAAATAAATTACGCTGAAAAAGCTTTACTAACGCAAGCAGCTATCTCAATTTGATATCCTGGGGATTAAAGAAAAGGGGTGGGTCAAGAGACAAGAGATATTAATTAATCAAAAGTCCAACTGATCACCACGTTTGTATTGTAAAAATGCAGTTACGAATAATCCAGCTAAAGTAATAGGAATTAAACCCAAGACAATTCCAAAAAGAAAAACTTCAATCATTTTTTTTTTTTTTATTT